GTGGAAATATTTTTAATAGTGTAAATAGATGTATTTTGGGTTAGAAATATGCTGTTTGAGGTTTTCCTGTTTACGGGGGGTTTTCAGGAGTGTTAGTGATCTCAAGGGCATTGGGGGGTAGGGGGGTTTACGCGTAAAAACGTCCCCGGGGCCGATAAATATTTGTGGGTGTCTTTTATAAGAACATGCTATTGCTTTGTCTTTACACCATTCATAATATTTCCTTTGAAATAATGTTAATGTATGTTCTACCTTCTCTTTGACTATTACCGTGTGCACTCTGAAATGTCAAATGAAAGGAAGACAAAAAGATTAAACCCAGGCCCTTTAGAGATATGCTTAGCATGTTGGGTAATTCACGCAACATGTACTCCACCATTAAGCCCATATGCAAAGAAAATATTAATTTAGGGTTAATATAATGTATTTGTACTTTGAATGTCTTGGGTTATTATGCGTAAATTAAGGAATGCCAAGTGCAAGCCTGCGGTGCCAAAATTAATGTACTATATAACATTATATGTCTTATATCATTTCATACATATGTTGCGTATACATTAATTATTGGGGTAATATCCTTATATGTTAATTAAGCATTTAATGTATTACAAACATTAATTATATTTTAATGGTTATTATAATGTTATGGTGATAATACATATATGTATATGAATCAAAGAATAGTTTAAATAAGAGCGCTAGCTTTGGGAGCTAGTAGTGGCGGTTAGAGTCCGTCTTCTTTGAGCACTAGAGGGGACTTTAACCCCTGGCGTCCGGTTTACAAGACCGGCGCTCTGAGGCTGAGCTACTAGTGCAGGATCATTCTAGGGCCTTGTTCTCTATGTGGCCAGTTAGTGGGGTGAGGGTAAGGAATAATAAGAAGTACAGGAAGGATGCAATTTGACCAATAATGATGAAGGGGTGTTCGACAGGTATACCTCCGATTCAAGTGAGGATTATGACGTTTGCAACAAGAGCTCAGAATAGGCATTGTGTTATTGGTCGGAAGGCAAGGCCCCGTTGTTTTGACGTGTGGAGGAGGGGGACAACTATTAAAATTAGAATGGAAGCTAGGAGGGCTAGGACGCCTCCTAGTTTGTTTGGGATTGAGCGTAGGATGGCATATGCGAATAGGAAATATCATTCAGGCTTGATGTGTGGGGGCGTAACGAGGGGGTTGGCGGGGGTAAAGTTATCTGGGTCTCCTAAGAGGTTGGGTGCAAATAGTGCTAGGGAGGTTAGGGCGATGAGGACTGCTGCAAAACCTAGGAGGTCCTTGTAGGAGAAGTAAGGGTGGAAGGAGATTTTATCTGAGTCTGAGCTTAGGCCGAGGGGGTTGTTTGAACCTGTTTCGTGGAGGAATAGGAGGTGGATTACAGTTGCAGCTAGGATGATGAAGGGGAGGAGGAAGTGAAAGGCAAAGAAGCGAGTGAGAGTGGCGTTATCTACTGAAAACCCCCCTCAAATTCATTGTACTAGCGTGTTTCCGACATAGGGGATAGCGGAAAGGAGATTGGTAATAACGGTGGCCCCTCAGAAGGATATTTGTCCTCAGGGAAGGACGTAGCCTACGAAGGCAGTTGCTATGACAAGGAGAAGGAGGACAACTCCAATGTTTCATGTTTCTTTGTAGAGGTAGGAGCCGTAGTAGAGACCTCGTCCGATGTGGAGGTATAGGCAGATGAAGAAGAAGGAGGCACCGTTAGCGTGTAGGTTTCGGATCAGTCAGCCATAATTTACGTCTCGGCAGATGTGTGCAACGGATGAAAAGGCGGTGGCGATGTCTGAGGTGTAATGTATGGCGAGGAAGAGGCCTGTAAGGATTTGGGCAATTAGACATAGGCCTAGTAGCGAGCCAAAGTTTCATCAGGCTGAAATGTTTGAGGGGGCGGGGAGGTCAACAACTGCGTCGTTTGCAATTTTTAGGAGGGGGTGGGTTTTGCGAAGGTTGGTCATTAAGGTTCTCGTAGTTGAATACAACGGTGGTTTTTCGAATCATTGGTCTTGGTTAGAGTCCTGGCGAGAATTATGGCTTATTTTATGTTTTTGTTTTTGTTTGGGTTAGTGTTGGGGTTGGTTGCGGTTGCTTCTAACCCGTCTCCTTATTTTGCTGCCTTAGGTTTGGTAGTCGTGGCTGGGTTGGGGTGCGGGGTGTTGGTGAGTTATGGGGGTTCTTTTTTGTCTTTAGTTTTGTTTTTGATCTATCTGGGAGGGATGTTGGTAGTGTTTGCATACTCGGCAGCGCTTGCTGCAGAGCCGTATCCTGAGAGTTGGGGGGATTGGTCTGTTGGGGGGAGTATATTAGTGTATGCAGTGTCTGTGGTTTTGATTTCTGGTTTGTTCTGAGGGGGGTGGTATGAGGTCTCTTGAGTTCCGGCGGATGAGCTTGGTGAATTTTCTGTGTCTCGGGGGGATGTGATAGGGGTTGCGGTAATATATTGGTTGGGGGGAGGAATGTTGGCGATTAGTGCGTGGGTTCTTCTTCTTACTTTGTTTGTAGTGTTAGAGTTGACACGGGGCCTAGGTCGGGGGACACTTCGAGCAGTTTAGGGGATAAGAAGAAGGATTGCTAAGGCGAGGGTTAGGAGGAACAGGGTTAGGTATGTTTTGATTATTCCTCGTTGAATGTTGCTTGTTGTTGTAATTAAGGGAGTGTTGGTTGAGGCTACGGCTTTAGGGCCTGATTTTTCTAGTCAGGTTTGGTCGATTATTTGGCTGGCAATTGTTTGTCCTAGTGTCAGGTTGAGTTTGGGTATCAGGCGGTGGGTAAGTGCTGGGAAGAAGCCTAGTATGTTAGAGAAATGGTGGTAGGGCAGTTGAGGTGTGGGTTTAAATTGTTTGCTTGTGAGCGAGGCTAGTTCTAAAGCGAGAAGAAGGCCAATAATGGTGACGAGGAGGGCGGCTAGTTTTAGTATGGGATGTATAGTTATTACTGGTGTCTTTAGGGGGGTGATGTTTGAGGTAATTAACAGGCCGGCGATAATGCTACCTCATGCGAGTCGTTTGATGGGGTTGATTACGGCAGGGTTGTTCTCATTGATAGGGGATAGGGGGTTAAATCGAGGGTGGCCCATGGAGACAAAGAAAACGATTCGTAGGCTATAAATGGCGGTGAAAGAGGTAGCTAGGAGGGTTAAAGTGAGGGCCCAGGCGTTGAGGTGAGATGTATTTAGTGCTTCGATGATTGCGTCTTTGGAGAAGAAACCTGCTAGGAAGGGTGTGCCTGTGAGGGCTAGGCTGCCGATGGTAAGGCAGGATGATGTGAAGGGGGTGAGGTGGTGTATGCCTCCTATTTTTCGAATGTCTTGTTCATCATTTAGGCTATGAATGATAGAGCCTGAGCATAGAAAGAGCATAGCTTTGAAGAAAGCGTGTGTGCAGATGTGTAGGAAGGCAAGTTGGGGTTGGTTTAGTCCAATGGTGACTATCATTAGGCCTAGTTGGCTGGATGTGGAGAAGGCGACAATTTTTTTGATATCGTTTTGAGTGAGGGCGCATGTGGCGGTAAATAGGGTGGTTAATGCGCCTAGGCATAGGCAGATGGTTAAAGCGGTTTGGTTGTTTTCTATTAAGGGGCTTATTCGGACGAGAAGGAAGATTCCTGCAACGACCATGGTGCTTGAGTGTAGTAGGGCAGATACTGGCGTGGGGCCTTCCATGGCGGAGGGGAGCCAAGGATGAAGTCCGAATTGGGCTGATTTGCCGGTAGCGGCAATGATGAGGCCTAGGAGGGGGAAGGTAAGGTCTAGGTTTTTGGCGGCTGAAAATACTTGTTGTATTTCTCATGAGTTGAGGTTTATTGCCATTCAGGCTATGGCGAAGATTAGACCAATGTCTCCAACTCGGTTGTATACAACTGCTTGTAGGGCAGCGGTGTTTGCATCGGCACGTCCGTATCATCAGCCGATGAGAAGGAAGGATATAATGCCTACGCCTTCTCATCCAATGAAGAGTTGGAACATGTTGTTTGCTGTCACCAAGATAATTATGGCAATGAGGAAGATAAGTAGGTATTTGAAGAATCGGTTTATGTAGGGGTCTGCGTGTATGTACCAGGATGCAAATTCAAGGATGGACCATGTCACGTATAGGGCAACGGGGGTGAAGATAATTGAATAGTGGTCGAATTTGAGGCTAGTATTTACGTCAAAGGTTGTGGTGTTTATTCAGTTTCAGTTGGTGATAATTATTTCAGTTCCTTCATTGAGAAATAGAAATAGGGGGAGGAGGCTAATAAAGAAGGCTAGTTTCACTGCTGTCTTAACTTGTGAGAGGGCTCAGTCTTCTTTTTGGGGGGCGGGGTTAATAGTCGTCAATACTGGGTATAGTAAGAGTGAAAAAATAATGATTAGGCTTGATGTTATTATTAGTGAAGTAGGGTGCATAGCTTCTACTTGGATTTGCACCAAGAGTTTTTGGTTCCTAAGACCAACGGATGAGCTGTTATCCTTTAAAAGCGGTATGCGAGTGAGCCCAGGGATTCAACCAAGGTGACGAGGATTAGCAGTCTTCGTTGCTAGCAAGCCTCTCTCGGCAGATAGGAGGAGTTTCACCTCCATCGCTAGAATCACAATCTAGAGTTTTTGTTAAACTATTTCTGCAGCCGGTTCACCCTCAAATTAGTTCTGGCTTGAGGACTAGGAGGATTAGGGGTAGAAGGTGTAGTGTAATTAGGAGGTGTTCTCGGGAGTGGGAGGGGTCTAGGGAAATAATGTGGGCTGGGAGAGGTCCTCGTTGGGTTATGAGGAATATGTAGAGCGAGTAGCTTGCGGTGATTAGGGTGCCAGCCCCTGTAAGGGCAATGGTTCATCAAGACCAGTTGAATAAAGAGGTAATGATTATTAACTCTCCTATGAGGTTTGGGAGGGGAGGGAGCGCCAGGTTGGCAAGGCTAGCGATGAATCATCATGTTGCTATTAAAGGAAGAGCTATTTGTAGTCCTCGTGCTAGTACTATGGTGCGGCTGTGTGTGCGCTCATAGTTAGTGTTGGCTAAGCAGAATAGTGCTGAAGATGTTAATCCGTGGGCAATTATTAGGATTACGGCTCCGGCAAGGCCTCATGGTGTTTGGATTAAAATGCCCCCTACTACGAGACCTATATGACTGACAGATGAGTAGGCGATGAGGGATTTTAGATCAGTTTGGCGTAGGCAAATTGAGCCTGTTATAATTACACCCCAGAGGGCAAAGATAATGAATGGATAGCTTAGTTCTTTGGTGGCTGGTTCAAGAATGGTTAGTATGCGGATTATACCGTAGCCTCCTAGTTTTAGGAGGACGGCGGCAAGGACTATGGAGCCTGCAACGGGGGCCTCTACGTGTGCTTTTGGAAGTCAGAGGTGGACGCCATATAGTGGCATTTTTACTAGGAATGCTAGTAAGCAGCCTGCCCATCAGAACTTGTCTGCGTAGGTAGTCAGGGGGAGGGGGCTGGAATATTGAATTGTTAGTAATGAAAGGGTTCCTGTACTATTCTGTAGGAGTAGTAGCGCAATGAGGAGGGGGAGGGAGCCGGCTAGTGTATAAAATAGGAAGTAAATGCCGGCATTTAATCGTTCTGTTTGGTTTCCCCATCGGGTGATTAGGAATAGGGTTGGAATAAGGGTGGCTTCGAATATAACGTAGAATATGATAAGTTCTGTAGCGCTGAAAGCTATGATTAGGAAGATTTGTAGGGATGTTAGTAGGGTAATGTATGTGCGTTGACGATTAATTGGTTCTGTGGCTGTGTGATTTTGGCTTGCGAGGATTATGAGGGGTAGAAGCCAGCAAGTGAGGATTAAGAGGGGGGTTGAGAGGGGGTCTGTGGCTATGTAAGGGTTAAGGAAGGATCAGCCCGTTTCTGATGTGTTTTTTAATCAAGTGAGGCTGGCTAAAGCAATTAGGAGGCTATGGAGAAGAGTGGTGGGTCAAAGCCATTTAGGGGGTGTTATTCAGGTAGTTGGGACAAGCATGAGGGTAGGGATAAGAATCTTTAGCATTGTAGGAGATTTAGGCTTTGTAGGCGGTCAGTTCCGTGGGTGCGGGCGGTGGCAACTAGTAGGGCGAGCCCTGCACTTGCTTCGCAGGCGGAGAAGGCCAGAAGGAGTATTGGTGAGGCTGAGAAGTTTGTGGCGTTGAGTTGGAGGGTTCATAGGGAGAGGGCAATAAATAAAGAAAGTATCATTCCTTCCAAGCACAGTAGGGCAGAGAGAAGGTGAGTTCGGTGGAAGGCCAATCCTGTGAGTCCTAGTAGAAAAGTTGAGGAGAAGGTGAAGTGAACGGGGGTCATTAGGTAGTTGTGGATTTGAACCACAAGTTCTTGAGCCGAAATCAAGGGTTTTATGTTAAACTAACTGCCTATTCTGCTCATTCTAGTCCGCCTTGAAGTCATTCGTAGACTAGGCCCAGGGTGAGGAGGACCAGTACAGCTGAGGCTCATAGGAAGGTAAGGAGGGGGAAGGAGAGTTGGTTGCCTCATGGAAGTGGAAGGAGAAGAGCAATTTCTAAGTCGAATAGTAGGAAGAGAATTGCGACAAGGAAGAAGCGTAGGGAGAAGGGGAGTCGGGCGGAGCCAAGTGGGTCAAAGCCACATTCGTAGGGGGAGAGCTTTTCGTAGTCGGGGCTTATTTGGGGGAGTCAGAACGCAACAATGGCTAAGATGGTGGATAGTGCAATGGTGATGGTAATGACGGTTATGATCAAGTTCATTATCTTTCCTTGGACTTTAACCAAGACCCAGTGATTGGAAGTCACCCATACTAACTTTAGTACTAGAAAGATTATGAGCCTCATCAGTAGATGGAGATATAAAGGAATAGTCAGACAACATCTACGAAATGTCAGTATCAGGCGGCTGCCTCGAATCCAAAGTGATGTTCGGATGTAAAGTGGTACCGGACCTGTCGGAGTAGGCAGACGGCTAAGAATGTGGAACCAATGATTACGTGTAGGCCGTGGAAGCCGGTTGCTACAAAGAATGTGGAGCCATACACTCCGTCTGCAATTGTGAAGGGGGCTTCATAATATTCTAAGGCTTGAAGTAGGGTGAAGTAGAAGCCTAGAAGAATTGTTAGTGCTAGGGAGTGGATGGCCTGTTTTCGTTCGCCTTCTATAATACTGTGGTGGGCTCAGGTGACGGTTACCCCTGAGGCAAGAAGGACTGCTGTGTTTAAAAGGGGAACTTCGAATGGGTCAAGTGTGGTGATTCCTGTGGGGGGTCAGCAGCCTCCTAATTCTGGGGTGGGTGCAAGGCTTGAGTGGTAGAAGGCTCAGAAGAATCCTAGGAAGAAGAATACCTCTGAGGTAATGAATAGAATTATTCCGTATCGAAGTCCTTTTTGGACGGGAGGTGTGTGGTGTCCTTGGAATGTTCCTTCTCGTACGATGTCTCGTCATCATTGGTATATTGTTAAAAGGAGGAGGGCTGTTCCAAGGGTTATTAGTGTAGTTGAGTGGAAGTGGAATCAGACTGCGAGGCCTGATGTTATTAGTAGGGCGGCGACTGCGCCTGTTAGGGGTCAAGGGCTGGGGTCAACTATGTGGTATGCGTGTGCTTGGTGGGCCATTAAACGTTTTCTTGAAGGTAGAGGCTTAGGAGAAGAACAAATACGTAAGCCTGAATTATTGCTACGGCTACTTCTAATAGGGTCAAAAGGAATAGCAAAGTAGCTGTGAGAATTGCTACGGTTGGCATTAGTGGGAGTAGGGTGAATGCAGCTGTGGCAATGAGTTGAATTAGTAGGTGGCCTGCTGTGAGGTTTGCTGTTAGTCGTACTCCTAGGGCTAGGGGACGAATGAAGAGACTAATTGTTTCGATAATGATCAGGACTGGGATGAGGAGGGTAGGGGTGCCTTCTGGTAAGAAATGTCCTAGCGCAACGGTTGGTTGATTACGCATTCCAATAATCACAGTTGCCAGTCAAAGGGGAACTGCAAGGCCCAGGTTAAGTGACAATTGGGTGGTGGGGGTAAAGGTGTAAGGAAGGAGGCCAAGCATGTTAAGGGTTACCAGGAATAGTATTAGTGAGGTTAGGAGTAAAGCTCATTTGTGACCACCAAGGTTGAGAGGTGTAAGAAGTTGTTGGGTGAATCGGTTGATGAATCAGCCTTGGAGGGTTAATAAGCGGTTGTTTAGTCATCGGGTTGAAGGGGTTGGGTAGAGGACTCAGGGGAGGGTGAGGACAAGGGCTATTAGTGGGATGCCTAGAAATGTGGGGCTCATAAATTGGTCGAAGAAGCTTAGTGTCATGGTCAGGTTCAAGGTTCTGTTTTAGATTTTTCTGTGCTTTGTAGGGTAGGTTCGTTTGGGAAAGTATGGGCTATGACTTTTGGGGGGATGGTGGTTAGGAAGACCAGTCAGGAGAAGACCAGGATGGCAAACCAGGGTGCAGGGTTAAGCTGGGGCATGTCGCTAGGGGCGGTTGGGAGCCGCCAATCTTTAGCTTAAAAGGCTAACGCTATGCCCATCTTTAGCTTCTTAGCGAGGCGTCTTCAAGTATCAGTGATGATCAATTTTCGAAGTGTTCTAGGGGGACTGCTTCAACTACGATGGGTATGAAGCTGTGGTTTGCTCCGCAGATTTCGGAGCATTGTCCATAAAACACTCCTGGTCGGGACGTGATGAAAGCTGTTTGGTTCAGGCGGCCTGGGACAGCGTCTATTTTTACTCCTAGGGAGGGAACTGCTCAGGAGTGGAGAACGTCTTCAGCTGAAATTAGTACTCGGATGGGGGATTCAACTGGAATTACCATTCGATGGTCTGTCTCTAGGAGGCGGAACTGGCCTGGAGTAAGGTCTTGTGTTGGTACTATGTATGAGTCGAACCCTAGGTCTTCATAGTCGGTGTATTCGTAGCTTCAGTATCATTGGTGGCCTATGGCTTTGATTGTTAGGTGTGGGTCGTTGATTTCGTCCATAAGATAGAGAATGCGAAGAGAGGGAAGGGCAATTATAATAAGGATAATTGCAGGGAGAATGGTTCAGATAATTTCGATTTCTTGGGAATCTAAGACGTATTTATCCGTGAGTTTGGTTGAGACTATGGCCACGATAATATAAAGTACTGTTGTACTGATTAAGAATACGATTATTAGGGCGTGGTCGTGAAAGTGAAGAAGTTCTTCCATTACAGGTGAAGCTGCATCTTGAAATCCTAGTTGTGCGGGATGTGCCATTAGTTGTTCAAGACACGCGGGGGTTTAACCCACAATTCTGCCTTGACAAGGAAGTGTAATGTCTGTTTTACTAGTGTCTTGGAAAGAAAGTGACAGAGCGGTGATGTGGCTGGCTTGAAACCAGTCTATGGAGGTTCGACTCCTTCCTTTCTCGTTAGTTTGAGTGAACTTGAACGAATGCGGGTTCTTCAAATGTGTGGTATGGGGGAGGGCAGCCGTGTAGTCATTCTACGTTTGTGGCAGTAAATTCTACTCAAAGGACTTCACGTTTAGCTGTAAATGCTTCTCAGATAATGAACAGGAATATAATAACAGCCACAAGGGAGACAAGAGACCCAATAGAGGAAATTGTGTTTCATAGGGTGTAGGCGTCTGGGTAGTCGGAGTATCGTCGAGGTATTCCGGCTAGGCCAAGGAAGTGCTGTGGGAAGAAGGTAAGATTGACGCCGGCAAACATGATTCCGAAGTGGATTTTTGTTCAAGTGCTGTGAAGGGTGTAGCCTGTGAATAGGGGGAATCAGTGGACGAAGGCAGCAACGATGGCGAATACGGCTCCTATAGAGAGCACATAATGGAAGTGGGCAACTACGTAGTATGTGTCGTGGAGGACGATGTCTAGAGAAGAGTTGGCTAGGATAATTCCTGTAAGTCCCCCTACTGTGAAAAGGAAGATGAACCCTAGGGCCCATAGAAGTGGAGTTTCTCATTTAATTGAGCCTCCATGGAGGGTTGCCAGTCAGCTGAAGACTTTTACACCGGTTGGAATTGCAATGATTATTGTGGCTGATGTAAAATAAGCTCGTGTGTCTACGTCCATGCCAACTGTAAATATGTGGTGGGCTCAAACAATGAAGCCTAGGAGGCCGATTGCTATTATTGCTCAGACTATTCCTATGTAGCCGAAAGGTTCTTTTTTGCCGGAGTAGTAGGCAACGATGTGTGAGATCATCCCGAACCCAGGAAGAATAAGAATGTACACTTCTGGATGCCCAAAGAATCAGAATAGGTGTTGGTAAAGAATCGGGTCTCCTCCTCCCGCCGGGTCGAAAAAGGTGGTGTTTAGGTTTCGGTCTGTAAGCAGCATGGTAATGCCGGCAGCAAGGACTGGGAGTGAGAGGAGCAGGAGAACGGCAGTGATTAGGACGGCTCATACAAATAGGGGGGTTTGGTATTGGGAAATGGCGGGAGGTTTCATGTTGATAATTGTTGTGATAAAATTAATTGCCCCAAGAATTGAGGAAACACCTGCCAGGTGCAGGGAAAAAATGGTTAGGTCAACGGATGCCCCAGCGTGTGCTAGGTTGCCGGCTAGTGGGGGGTAAACGGTTCAGCCAGTTCCCGCACCCGCCTCTACACCAGAAGAGGCAAGGAGGAGTAGGAACGAGGGGGGAAGGAGTCAGAAGCTTATGTTATTTATTCGGGGGAAGGCCATGTCTGGGGCGCCGATCATTAATGGGATCAGCCAGTTTCCAAAGCCTCCAATCATAATTGGTATTACTATAAAGAAGATTATTACGAAGGCATGCGCCGTAACAATTACATTATAAATTTGGTCGTCTCCTAGGAGAGCGCCGGGTTGGTTGAGTTCGGCTCGGATGAGCAGGCTTAGTGCTGTGCCTACTATTCCGGCCCAAGCACCGAATACTAGATAAAGGGTGCCGATGTCTTTGTGATTGGTCGAGAAAAATCAACGTACGATTGCCACAGGTAGAATGGCCGAGTTTAAGCGGTGGATTGTAGCCCCACAGACAGAGGTTTGAGTCCTCTTTCTATCAAGCTCCGAGGTGTTGTATACACGTTAGATTGCAAATCTTAAGTAGTAGGCTAGCTGCCTGCCGGGGCTTTCCCCCGCCTTGGTTTATTATAGGCGGGGGAAAGTTAGATAGATGCTCTCTGGTTTGAGCGCTTAGCTGTTAACTAAGAGGTTGTAGGATCGAGGCCTGCCTATCTAGTAAGGCTTTAGCTTAATTAAAGTGTCTGTTTTGCATGCAGGAGATGTGGGGTAATGTCCCGCAAGTCTTACAGGGACTGGGAGATTTTCACTCCCGCTTAGGGCTTTGAAGGCCCTTGGTCTGGGTGTTAGCCTAAGTCTCTTAGAGATTTAATAGGGTGGTTAGGGTAGGGGTGATTGGTAGTAGGGTGATGGAGGCAATGAGTGAGATTGCCAGAGGAAGTGTGCTTTGTTGGGACAGGAGTCGTCAAGGGGTTAGACCAGCTTGGTTATTTGGAAATATGGTTAGAGTCATGGCGTATGAGAGTCGCAGGTAGAAGTAAAGGCTTAGGAGGGCAGATAGTGCGGCTAGGGTGGCGGTGGGGGCCAGGTTTTGGCTGGCTAATTCTGATAGGATAAGTCATTTTGGTGCGAAGCCGGTTAGTGGGGGAAGTCCAGCAAGAGAAAGGAGGAGGAGGGGTATGAGAGCCGTAATGATAGGGGTTTTTGTTCAGGCAGAGGCGAGTGAATTAATGGTGGTAGTTTTGGTTAGTTTAAATGCAAGGAATGTTGAGGATGTTATGATAATGTAGATGAGTAGGGTGAGGAGGGTAAGGCGAGGGGAGAATTGTAGAATCAGGATTATTCAGCCGAGATGGGCGATTGAAGAGTAGGCGAGGACTTTTCGTAGTTGGGGTTGGTTAAGTCCTCCTCATCCTCCAATAAGAGTGGATGCAAGCCCTAGAATAATTAGGGTAGTAGGGTTGGTGGGTTGTACTTGTAGTAGTAGAGCAAAGGGAGCAAGTTTTTGTCAGGTTGACAGGATGAGGCCGGTGGTTAGATCTAGGCCTTGGAGGACCTCAGGAAGTCATGAGTGAAAGGGGGCAAGACCAATTTTTAGTGCGAGAGCAAAAGTTGCTATGGTGGTGGGGAGAGGATGATGCATGTGTAGGATGTCTCATTGTCCTGTGAGTCAGGCGTTTGTGGCGCTTGCAAAGAGTAGTATGGCGGCTGCGGTTGCTTGAGTGAGGAAGTATTTGGTAGTTGCCTCTACCGCCCGTGGGTGGTGATATCGAGCTATGAGGGGGAGGATGGCGAGGGTATTGATTTCAAGTCCTATTCAGGCAAGCAGTCAGTGAGAGCTTGCGCATGTGACTGTGGTCCCTAGGCCTAGGCCGATAAGTAGGGCGGAGAGGACAAGGGGGTTCATTAGTAAAGGAGGGGTTTTAACCAACATTTTTGGGGTATGGGCCCAAAAGCTTATTTAGCTGACTTTACTAGGAAATGGTGTAGTGGAGGCACTGAGAGTTTTGAGCTCTCCGGGATGGGGTTCGATTCCCCTTTTCCTAAGGAGTTGGGGGGAATTTAACCCCCATGATTCACTCTATCAAAGTGGCCCTTTATTTCAGGCACAGCTCCGGACTATAGGTAAGGGGGTAGTCCTGCGAATGCAATGGGGAGTGAGAGGTGTCAAATGATTATAGCTAGTGTGAGTGGGAGGAAGTTTTTTCAGATGAGATGTATGAGTTGGTCATAACGGAATCGGGGGTAGGAGGCACGGACTCATAGGAATAGTACGGAGAGAAGGGCTGCTTTTGTTATTAGATTGATTGTGGTGAGTTCGGGGATTGTCGGGATGTGTGAGGCCCCTAGGAAGAGGGTGGCGGAGAGGGTGTTTATTAGAAGGATGTTGGAGTATTCTGCTAGGAAGAATAGTGCGAATGGGCCTCCTGCGTATTCTACGTTAAAGCCGGAGACTAATTCAGACTCGCCCTCGGTTAGGTCAAAGGGGGCACGGTTAGTTTCGGCAAGGGTGGAGATGTATCATATTGCAGCTAAGGGTCATGCGGGGAGGATTAGTCAGATGCTTTCTTGGGTAATGTTGAAGGTGTGCAAGGTAAATCCTCCTGTAAAAATGATAATATTTAATAGGATTAACCCTAGGCTGACTTCATATGAAACGGTTTGGGCGACGGCTCGGAGGGCCCCGATAAGAGCATATTTTGAATTGGATGCTCATCCGGAGCCTAGGATTGAGTATACTGCGAGGCTGGATAGGGCTAGGATAAATAGGATGCTGAGGTTTAGGTCTACTGTTGGATGTGGGAGGGGTATTGGGGCTCATAGGGTCAGAGCAAGTGTAAGGGCTAGTATGGGGGTTAGTAAGAAAAGGAAGGGAGAGGATGTGGAAGGTCGTACTGGTTCTTTAATAAATAGTTTTACTCCGTCGGCAATAGGTTGAAGGAGGCCGTAGGGGCCTACGATGTTTGGTCCTTTACGTAATTGTATGTAACCTAGTACTTTTCGTTCTAGGAGGGTTAGGAAGGCAACAGCTAGGAGGACGGGTACGATGAAGGCTAGGGGGTTGATGATGTGAGTGAGGAGGAGAGAAATCATAGTTAGGGAGAGGAGTTGAACCTCTGTGGAAAGGGCTTAGGCCTTTAGCAGTGACCGGGCTCTGCCACTCTAACATGCCATTCTCTTGGGCGTGCAGGGTATATGCCCTCTTGCCTATTTTAGTTGTTTTCATTAGGTGGGGGTGAGGCGTACTGAGAGCATAGGCCTCTTTCTTCCGGTCCTTTCGTACTAGGAAGAATCATGTCATAGATAGAAACTGACCTGGATTACTCCGGTCTGAACTCAGATCACGTAGGACTTTAATCGTTGAACAAACGAACCCTTAATAGCGGTTGCACCATTAGGATGTCCTGATCCAACATCGAGGTCGTAAACCCCCTTGTCGATATGGGCTCTAGAAGGGGATTGCGCTGTTATCCCTAGGGTAACTCGGTCCGTTGATCGGCGTTGCCGGATCATGTAGGTCAGAAGTTCTGTTCATTAGAGTGGAAGCTCTTAGTTGTAGAAGGTGGTGTGTCCAATCCATGCGGGGGTTTTGTGTTCCCCGTGGTCGCCCCAACCAAAGACATCTGGGAGGTGCCATTTAGTTTAGTCCTTTTTCTAGGGGTGTTTAACATGGTCTGCCTTAGTGTCTAAAGCTCCATAGGGTCTTCTCGTCTTATGTGCGTATCCCCGCTTCTGCACGGGGAGATCAATTTCATTGACTGGAAGGAGGAGACAGCTTAGCCCTCGTCGTGCCATTCATACAGGTCTTCATTTAAAGGACAAGTGATTGCGCTACCTTCGCACGGTTAAAATACCGCGGCCGTTAAACATATAGTCACAGGGCAGGCGGGACCTCTTATTTGTGGGTTTACAAGAGGCGATGTTTTTGGTAAACAGGCGAGGCTTCGTGTTTGCCGAGTTCCTTCTCTTTTCTTTTAGTCTTTCCTTGGAGGCACACCAGTGTGGGGTTAACGGTTGTGTGTTTGGATGTCTTTCTAGTTAACAGGTTTGTTATCCAATTCCCTCTTTGTTTGGGGCCGATTAAGGTTCGGTGGGGGTTCGTTCCGATTTACACGTGTGCAAGGAGAGGGGCTATTGCCCTCTTATTACTCATATTAGCATAATCGCTCCCATGGTTGCATGGGGCGGCCTAGTAGAATTAGGGGATTAAGATGAAATTGTCAGGATAGTAGGGTGGTGTTATGTCTGAGCTTTAACGCTTTCTATGGGGGTGGCTGCTTTTAGGCCCACCAGAACATTATACCTTGGTTTAGTTGTGATCTTTATCCTCCTGGAAAAGTTGTTTCTTATATCAAAGGGGCTGTACCCCCTTTGATTAACTCTCTCGGTTTCTTTTGGTGTCGCGGGGGGCAGAGTGCCAGGGAGGGAAGAAGCCGGGAGGCTGAACTTTTATCCAATTCTTAGGCAACCAGCTATAACTAGGTTCGATAGGTCTGTCACCTCTACTCGAAGCTCTTCCCACTCTTTTGCCACAGAGACGGGTTTGCCCTAAATGATAGGCTGTCTTGGAGTAGCTCACCTAGTTTCGGGGAATCAAACTAAAGTGCTCTTTGCTTGAGGTCTGTCTTGCTAAATCATGATGCAAAAGGTACGAGGTGTAATCTCTGCTTTCTTTAGCTTTACTGGGTTGTTTCATTTCTCTTTCAGCGTTCCCTTGCGGTACTTTTTCTATTGCTCCGTAGTTCCTTTTCTTTCGCCTATACTAGGGGGGCAGAATGATTTATTTAAGTCGGTTAAGTGTATTTGGGGTTATTGATGGGGTTTTGTTGTTTTTTAAGGTTGGGCTAGCTGATGGGCGTCAGGGTAATCCGATTTGCACGGATGACTTCTCGGTGTAAGGGAGATGCTTTTCTGTCTTAGCTATACTCTGATTTTTCCAAGTGCACCTTCCGGTACACTTACCATGTTACGACTTGCCTCCCCTATTGCAGTGGTGAGTTTTTAGTTATTTAGTTTTTGTAGGCTTGGGGAGAGTGACGGGCGGTGTGTGCGCGCTTAAGGGCCTATTTCAGCGGAACTCTCTATTTCCTGCTTACTGCTAAATCCTCCTTTGTGACATCTGTTTTCATTATGTCGTGCGTGTTCTCTGTGGCAGAGAATGTAGCCCATTTCTTCCCCCTCCATATGCTACACCTCGACCTGACGTTCTGGGCTATGCCAATTTTGCTTACTATTGGGCCTTCACAGGGTAAGCTGACGACGGCGGTATATAGACGGAAATAACAAGGAGGGGTGAGGTTGAACGGGGGGTATCGGTTCTAGAACAGGCTCCTCTAGGTGGATCTAAAGCACCGCCAAGTCCTTTGGGTTTTAAGCTGGTGCTCGTAGTTTCCAGGCGGGCAGCGGGTGTGGGGTGCTGCCAATGTTTAAGGCTAGGCATAGTGGGGTATCTAATCCCAGTTTGTACCCTGGCTTTCGTGGGTTCAGGGGTGTAAAGCTACTTTCGTGGTTGGGCTTCTTACTCTCGGATGCGTATAACAGCTTTGAGGGCGTTCGGCTTTAGTTTAATTATAAGTTTTAACCACTCTTTACGCCGGTGTCTATCAACTTGGGTCCCTCGTATAACCGCGGTGGCTGGCACGAGTTTTACCGACCCTAGATTAGCTTTGACTGAGTCAAGTTTTCACTTATGGCTTAATGTTTATCACTGCTGAGTTCCCTTGAGGGTGTGGCTAAGCAAGGTGTCGTGGGCTTTAATATTGTAAGTGCCTGATACCAGCTCCTTGTTCCCGGGCAGGGAATTGTAAGGGCATTCTCACCGGGGTGCGGATACTTGCATGTGTAAATTTAGCTAGAGCTGATAGTAAAGTCAGGACCAAGCTTTTGTGCTTGCGGGGCTTTCTAGGGCCCATCTTAACATCTTCAGTGTTATGCTTTTATTAAGCTACGCTGGC